AAGCGACACTTTGTTCCACTCCTTTCATTTATACTTTAAGCGCGATTGCTATAATATATACTTCCTCGACCACTTTAAGACAGATCGATCTTAAGAAGATCATTGCTTACTCCTCAGTAGCTCATATGAATCTGGTGACTATTGGTATGTTTAGTCGGGCGGCGGCCGTTAGGTCACCTATTTTGAGTTATGGACACACAAGGCCAAAACATGTGTGCCGGGCGTGCGACCCATCAACCTACTAGCAATGGGGGAGAAAACATAGCATGTCGCAACAAAAGCTTGATTCGAGGCGTCAGCAAAACACTGCCGTCTGTTCCAAAAACAAAAGCCCCTTAGCGCCCCGGGACGGGAGTGGGGGACGGCCCTACGCGCAGGCAACAGCAGCACCGGCTCTACGAAGTCAAAATCTAATCTTTCTGTTGGCATTCATTCGTGAATAAGAATTCAAGGGCGTGAAGCGAGCGCTTATAGCTGCTTCGCCTGCTTCTTATTATGGCGGCTATGTTGGCGTGGCGGAAATGAACGAAAAGCAATATGAACGTGCTATTTTCAAATCGATTGATAGATAGCCTGATCTGTTCTGATAGATCGAAAGAGATAGAGAGGGAATCTATCAAGAATCAGGGGAAATCTCCTATTTCTATCTATTGATGAGACAACTATCTATTCTTGATCCATCAGAAAGAAATCGATATGTATCTGATGGGGTCTACATCGTACGTAGAGCGCCCAAGCGCTTTTTAGGCCAGCTCAGTTCTATTATCCATCGGTCCAATGCACTGGGCTCATCTCATGGAGGGAAAAGCCAAAATGTAGTTGTCTTGTTCGCCGCCTCGACGCATTCCCTTCTCTCCCCGGCATCGTCCCACACAGAAAGAAAGAGCGCAGAGCCCCGGCCCGACCTCTAGGTCCGCTAACGTAAAGCGAGGAGTTGAGCCTGAACTGGCGAACCGAAGTCACTTTCGGAACCATACTTCCTACAGCTAACATGTGTCCAGTCCAGCGGGAAGGCGCAGCGCAAACGAACGTGAGCTGCTATACCGAATCCCACGCTGGCCATCGGGGACCGAGTGGTAAGGCCATGATCTGCAGGGGAACGGATCACTCATTCTTCCATTGGGGACAGGTACACGAACGACAACTCCAAACGTCACACATCCGCCGCCTACCTACCGTTTAGGTGGCACCAGCGAGATCCAGCTAAGGTAAGGAACTTCGTGTCGCGGCTGCTCCACTCCGCTGCGGTCTCATGAACTGAACTTCGTTGCCTTCCCGCGCGCGAAGCGAATGGGCGCTGTGCCGTGGGTCAGTTTCGGGGCGGGGAGCGAAGAGAGACCAGAAGAATGATTCATTTGGATCGACGAACTTTTTCAGCCCCAAAAAAACTAAGAATCAATGGAATGTCTGTCTATCCATGAACATCTATTCTATCTGTATATCTAGGCGATCTCTCTATACATATCCAAGTTTTTTATGGCATGATATGATCGCCTAGCCGTAGCCGCATATCAGCTGCGCTCAATAGCGGGATTTCTGTTGGATCAGATCTTTTGCTTTGACGGAAGCTTTTGGACCTAGCGAAAAGGACTCTATAAGCCTTCGCGCAAGCAAGCGCAAGAGAAAGCAAGCAAATGAAGGGAGGCATTACGGGCCGACTACAAGAAGCAAAGCTTCGTAGACTCGACAAGTCGCTTATAGAATGCCGACTACTAAGTGAAGACTTTCCACTTAATAAGGGAAGGGGGGAGGGAAGCGAAGCTTAGCGAGCTTTATAAGGTCGACCACTACATATAAGCCGCTGGCGGAGAAAGCTCTTCGAGCTTCCCTTCATTCGCTTCGCGGGAGCCGCACAGCACATAGCTGGAAGTCAGAGGGCCCATATTACCTGCCTAACCCTTCGCTCCGAGGGACCGTAGATCGGAAAGCGCCTTCTAAACCACCCCATTCATCCAAAAGAGAAGGGAAGGGGCCTATGTATTTGCATGACCCCTGCAGATTGAACCCTATCTACACCCGGAGCCAATCCCCTAGCGGTCCTGCCACCACGCCGCAGAACGGGAGCTGGTGTGGAACCTTTTCTTTCTAGCGTAAGAGCGGTAGAACGTAACAAAATATTACGGCCGCCTAACATAGGGGCCGGAGGTACGGTAAACTCGGCCAAAATATGACACCCGAAGGGCCCGGCACGCACAATCCTATCCGAGTCCGAGTTTACCCCTTGCACTTCGGACAGCCGTCCGTAGCATCATAAGGAGGACCCCCCTTTCGAGGTACAAAAAGAGTACGGTACATAGGAGGTTGGTCTTTCTCAACGTGGTGTATAGCACGAAAAACCTTTCGATACAAGATAGGGCCGTTCACATGAAAGAAAAAAATGAATCTTTTCTTCTCTTCTTTCTCTTTTTCCCTCGAGAAAGAGAAAGAGGGTCTTATGGAGGGAGGGGGGAGGGGAAAGGCTTGGGCCTACCTATCCCGATAGGACCCCATAAAGGAACGGAAGCTGTTGAGAGGTTCCATATTGCCGGGCCGAAGGGCAGCACTTCTGTACGTGATCGTAGTATGTCACGTCGTCTCGTCCCCGCTGCATCGAAGAGTACCTATGCACTATATTCCGGTTCACTGATAAGGAAGATAGAGTTGGGGTGGGGGTCTACGATGTGATACTAAAGTATGACCCGGAGAGATACATGCTAACTATGGGTAGGAAGCAGGAACCTTTATGTAAATAATTTCGGGGGGTTATAGATCTCTTATACTACCATCGATCGACAGAGCGGAACGACCAGAAAAAGAAGTGAAGTTAGAAAGCCGTATGATAGGTGGTAACTATCTTGTACGGTTCGGGGGGTAATCGGCGTACTCCAATCAGTGGGGGGAAATCTTTGGCTCTATCGAACATACAGGGAATTGGAGGTAGCATTCTACCGATGTCAAGTCATGGACTGGTTCCTTCAGCCCTTTTTCTATGTGTTGGTGTTCTATATGACCGACATAAGACTCGACTTGTTAGATATTACGGAGGTTCAGTGAGCACCATGCCGAATCTCCCTACCATTTTCTTCTCTTCCACTTTGGCCAATATGAGTTCACCTGGTACTAGCAGCTTTATCGGGGAATTTCTCATCTTAGTAGGAGCTTTCCAAAGAAATAGCTTAGTAGCCACATTAGCAGCGCTTGGGATGATTTTAGGCGCGGCGTATTCCCTTTGGCTATATAATCGTGTAGTTTCTGGGAATTTAAAACCCGATTTCCTCCATAAATTCTCCGATCCAAATGGCAGAGAAGTTTCTATATTTATACCTTTTATTGTTGGAGGGGCGACCGTCCATTAAACTACCAAAGAAAAAAGGGTAAACCAATGTGATCATGACATTGTAGGTGCTTGCGATGGGACGGATGCGACTTCCCTCAGTTGGTTTGGATGGCATAGCCCGTTGCAGAAGTCCCCCTTTTTTTATCCATTTCTTTAGTCTTTAGGGAGCCAAAGCTTTACTTTACTAAACTAAGAAAATAAGGCTCGCCCTTATAGCTTAGGGGGCGCTCACGTTTTTTGGCTGAGCCCTATCTTAGGCTTGCTGGGTGGGACCGAGAGAAAGAAAGGACGGGGGGCAACCATGCATGGTACTTCTCGACCGTGTCTCCGAGGGACAGTTGAACGAGCAACTCATGAATGCTGCCGGGTCGGACGAGCCAATAACTCGAACGCGTTCGGTCTGTTTTTTGAGCAAGAATCACAGCGTTACCTTATCTTCACCATGATACGGACTCCAAGTTCTTATGGCAGAGCACGAGGAGATTTATCATCAATATGATGATGGGAATGGAAACCAGAAGCACGACTGGGGTCTTCGTGGTCCAAGATAAGAAAACCATCAGTAACAGTAACGTAAGCATGAGACTCTTTGGTAGTACCGGTGAACCAGATGGCCGCGGTGATGGAATCTGGGACGGAGGACTTGTAGTATCTCTCTAGATCCGGCAAAAGCGAAAGACCCCCTAACATAATTCGAATGGAGGCTGACCGCTGAGCCCACTCTGGCCTCGCGGGGCGGGCCCCTGTGGTTGCGAGCTGGAGCTGCCATAGCTTATGGCTAGAGCAATGGGAGGGGCCCCGGCAGAGAGAAAAGTAAAGTAAGGATAACGAGCGCTCCGCCCGCCAAGCGGGCGGCAGGAGCAGCGAGCAAGTGCTTGGTAGGCCAACAGCCCAGTGAACCGGGCGGGGCACTCGACGAAAGGGGGGCACACTGAGCAAGTACGAGAAATTGGCCCCGCTCCGCTTTCTTAAAAGCAAGGACCACTACGGGAGGTCAAACCAAGGACCTATGGAAGTCGGGGCTCGCCCCCGGTCAATATTGGATCAAACAATAGGGGGCCGTAGCACTGACCTCTTTTTTTATTGATTCAATACAATAGGGGAAAAGATCGTAAAGTTCCCTACCGAGACAAACTCTCAACAGATCCTCCGCGCGCTGGGCATACCTCTTCCGTGCGTCTTTCTCGTGGCGGGAACAGAACAACAGGGAAAGACCCGGCCGACCGGCCTTTAAATAAAGCTCGAGGGCGAGCTTTATTTATTGTTGAGAGAATGGGGAGTGAATCGAAAGGCTTCCGTTTCCGTTCTTGGTTTGGGGGCTTTCGGGGCCCTCTCGATCTTTTTCGTAGTTGAGAAGGGGGAAGGAGTCTAAATCAATGGACATTAATGAACCATCATTGATGGACGTTGCACATGACACGATCAATTCGACTCAAGGTCCGGCGCTAATACTAATAGAAGTTGCTTACTCTCCTAGTAGCGAAGGAAAAGGGCAGGGCTTTTTTCGTAGTAATAGTGGGCGGGTCTCATGAGATCTATGCCGGCCGTCGGAATCAAAGGAAGGTCGAAGGACCATTCGATTCATTAAGGGGCATAGATCTAGGCCTATTTGTTCGGTCAATCATCAAAGGCAGGGGGGAACCACTATAGACGAGACCCCCCGGCCTCGATTCTTTTGCATAGTCCGGGGGCCGGCCGCAGCAGAGCAGCGGGGCATAGCGGCGCCCTCGCCTGGCGCCATTCCCGGACCTAGCAGCAGACGGGCGGGCCGTGCCTGAATTCAGACCGGACCAGACTCTTCTTTGTTTGAGCTGCTCCCACGCACGCAGACCGGAAGATCTCACTTGTCCTGGACTGGACAAGTACGTAGAGATCTTCGTGGGACCGTGGGGGGAGTCTCAATCGATCTTTTCTAGGATTCCTTATCACGCCACACATGGAGATCTTTCCATTGATAGATAAGAGGGCTCCCCCCTTGAACAGACTCAACAAGGTTAGGTTACTACCTGCCTCTACGGAAGAGGTGTACTTTGTACCGCTCGGAGGTCATATAGATCGGAACCCGGAGCGAGAAGAACGATAGCCTTACCCACAGCTACAACTACTGGCGCTTCAAAAGGCTTAGATTCTAAGGGCGCTACTGAAAGCCTTTTTTTAGGTCGTGTAATAGGGAGGTGTAAGCCCCGAAAGCCTTTGGTACTTCGGTAGGGCGAGCAGCCCTTAAACAAAAAAAAAAAGGTTTAGAACCCTTCCCCTATTTCTGCATTTCATTCTCTATTTGGCCCACTTCAAACAAAATGAGAAAAAAGGGCCCTTCCCCATAAGGCAATAGCATAGCTCTTTCTTTCCCCGGTCTCCGTTCGAAGGAAAGGCCTTCGCATTCCTAATCCGGTAGGGCCGGACGGCTTTGTTTGCCCCAGCTTGGCGAATCGCATCCCCGCGCAACGATATTGTTTGTGCGCCCCTTACCGTTCTCGCTCAGTGTTTGCAACGGCTGGGAAAGCAGTCGTAGAAGCGAAGCCTATCGCCACGCCGACCATCAAATACAAGATTGGGCCCTTCTCAAATCTTTGATGAAATGGCCCAGCTCAAAAAAGGAAGGTTATAGTACGCGATGCGTTCCATTTGTACGAATCGGGAACATACCACGCACGACCGGACGTATAGCCACTAAGAGCTGGCAGACCGGGCGCAGGTTCCAGATTCGAAAAGTCGAGTCTCGATCAGCCTAGTGCACCAACCACGTGGTACGACGGGCACTCAAAGACCTGGCGAATGATGGCCCACCCCACCCAAGAGCGCTTATGTCATAGGGGAACTCATGGCTGGAAACAATCCTTATGGTTTTGATATCCGGTAGGAATAATAAGAATCAAAGTCCAGGTTGGTTGGTGAGCCTAGTGATAGGAGACTATCTAGCTTGGTTCGGAGAGCACTTGTTGGGTTAAAGATTTTTTTGTTGCTAAATGTTACGGCCTAAATGCTGAACTATTGACCCTACTTGTTCGGATGGGTGTTCACCCCAAAGTGTTCCCGGACCGCATGCATACATCCGTAAGTAACTTAGTGCAACATGGCAAATTTCATTGAGAGGAATCAGCAAAGAAAAGAAAAACGGGTCAACATCAACATGTGTATTTGAGAGATTGCCCTCGGGCTGAGGAGTGTCCACATGAGTTCGTTGAGGTGTCTACACAGGCCTGTGGTCCTCTTTTATACTCTGTCGAGAGTTCGGATTGCTCCACCTAAGTAGAACGAAAAGAAGGAATTGGAAATTCAAAAAAGGGGGAGCCAGAAGCTTCGCTTCCGGTAGCTTGCTGACTCTCCTAGTTAGAAGAAGGCTCTTTGGCGGATTCTTTAGATCTGGATAGAGTCTCGCTCAGTAAAGAGAGTTGTAGATTCGTAAGATCATGATAGAGTCCCCTTACTCTATAGGGGCGCTAGCGCGCTACAACTAGCGGAGCAACCTGCGGAAAAAGGCTAGCGCGCTAGCCTATCACATCTTGAAGCTCCGCGCTCTAGAGCGTTTTTCAGCTGTCTGTCCCTCACTCGGTTCCGTACTCTGTACTCGCAAAAGAGTCTAGAATCGATTATTAGTAGGGGCCCGCTGCCTACAGTAGTTCGATTAGTTCCGTATCCTTTTCCCGACAGGCCGGGTTCCTGTAAGAAGACTACTACCATTTCTGAAGTCAGTGTTCCTGAACATCCTCCTAGGTAGGTTCTCGAAGTCCCTCATTGGCCTCAACCCGAGGGTTTTACGTGCTCCTCCTTCACCCCGCCAAGGGAATGACTCATCTCAGTAGGAGGGAAGACAAGGCTCTATACTCCACTCGAAATTGAATATCCTTGGCTAGCTGCGTCAGAGCTTGATTTCATGGCTTATAGGCCCGGGTCACCTTAGTCTCGGCTCGTTCGTTCCGTATACTCCACTCGCCCGTGTTGGCTTGATTCAATAGTATCCTACACTCGCAATGCAAAGAACTATGATTCAGCTGGGACCCGCCCTGAATGAAGGAAGGGCTCTTGTGTTATCTGGCGACGATCGGAGCGTTCTCTCGTTGCCTCGATCACTACAAGCAACCCAGCTGAAACATAGTCTACGGTTGCTTTTGCTAATGAAAAAGATGCCTGCCCCTTCCAGTTTTGAAGCAAGCTGTGTAAAAATCTAATCGAAGGCTCGTTTCCGGTAAATGGTATTAAGTACAATCCCTGCTGCCTTCGTCCACTCAGTAAGAGTGTTCTCAAATCCAAAGGAAGGTCTTACTCATAAAATACCACAGCACAGGAAAAGCTACTAGTAGATAGCTAGTAGTAGATCCTATTCCTTTCCTCAATTAGTGTATCATTGGAGGATAACAATCCCTTGTTTAAAGACCGAATGGACTAGAACAATAGAGCTGTTACTCATAGTAGTAGCCGCTGCTTGTTTGAGCGGACTTGCTTATCTTGTTCCACAGTCCTACAATCAGGAAAGGACAGGAAGGGCCCTGCTTCGAGAATTCAGATACCTCATCCTACCCCCTGTGGATACTTTTTCCTTTTTAGTTAGTTCTTTTCATTTATTTGATTTGCATCCTTACTGTATGAGGGGCGAAGCGAGATAAGAGTAGGAAGTCTCACTCTGTTCCTTACTATCTTACCTCCGTCCTCTTCCTTCTCTAAGAGAGATGCCTGACTTTCCTAAAGTAAGGAGTGGCTTCCTTAGAGAGGTTAAGAAGTCTTTAATACGAGAGTGATAGGGCTTATACTCCCTCTTTTAGACCACAAGAGCAGCAACCTATCTTCCTTTATATGCTTTGCCGCTTCTGCTGTGTAGAATTTATTGGATATAGAGAGGAGTGTGAAAGTAAGCCAAGGAAGAATTCTAACTCCTCTTACAGCTCTAAGATAGATAGATAGGTAAATGCCTGCCTCTCCTAAAGTAAGGTTTTTATTACTTAAGAATGTCTTCTAAAAGTAGGCTTTCCAAAGCTCTCCATAAGCAGTTAAAGATCAGACATGTTCAACAAGGGTATCTGGTGTGAAAAGGTAATCTGGCTCCTCTCCCTGATCCTAGAGGAGAGTGAAAGCCCAATTGGTTTGGCCCCTATGTAGTCCAAGACTTTTAGCCAGGAGAGGGCATCTGAGGAGAGAACAAGAGCTTCAACCGATTCAACGAGATATGCGTTGCCTCTTGGAGCTCTTAGTTCTTTATTTCCTGACTTTCCTCTATCGTACTATCAATCTCTCTACCTGTTTCCATCTTCCTGTTGTTCAAGACGGACTTAGGTTTATAACAAGCTTATCGAGCTAAGCGAATGTAGGCTGGTCGTAGATCACCTTCTTTTAACCTTGTTTCAGGCAATCCAATCTCTCAAGAAGTACATCTTACAACCGCTTTACCGATCAGAGTGGAAGCGGGAAAATATATTCTTTTTGAAGATCAAGAGTTAGAAAGGTAAAGGCCTTACTCTATTCCTTCCTAAAATCAGGAATAGCGGCCTTATCGAAACCTAGGAATGAAAACCTTGCTTGGGGCTTGGCTTCCTGGCTCTAAATCAATCGAAGCAAGAAGATAGAAGGCAGGACTCTAAGACTCATAATACCTACCTATTACCTTTACTTACCACATGAAGGATCCATCTAAAAGGAAAAGGGCTAACTACTATACGGACTAGACTAACTAAGGCCTGCCATCCAGAGAGATAGAAAGAGAAAGGACTCACTCAAGGAAGCCACATACTTACCCAAATGCCTCCATCTATCCTCAGCTATTCACTAACAGCCAGCTTGCCTTAATAGAACAACCAGATAGCTCAATAGAATCCAGTATGTTCCGTCCTTCTTTCTCTTCTAGAAATAGAAACTGCCAGTAAGAGCAAAGAGAGAACCAGAAGAGGGGAACTCATGAAGCTATAGAAAGGCTAGTTGAAAGCCTTAAGAGAGGCACACGCAGGGAAAGAAAGGAAAACCTTAGCTCCTAGCAGACTGCTTGAACTACCCTTATCAAACTACCAATACAGGAAGGAAATGAAGCTACTTACTAACAGCAGGAGATACTTTATTCCTTCTTCCGCTCACCGGGTTAGCAGCCAGATTGAGTACTAATAGCTACTCGGAGAGGAACTACAAAAAAGATAGCTCATATTCGAGAGTTCGGCCCTTAGCTCATTACTTAATAAAGGCAGGAATGTGGGGCCAGAACAGCTACCAACCTTCAAGAGCTAACAGTTAGGTTAAGGAATTGGGCTTCTGCACTCTTCCTTTAGCTCATTAGTTATGACCGTCCATAGGGCAAGCAGCTAACTTCCTTCTTAGGCGTAGCGGGGATAAAAAGGATTCGGCTCGGTCCATAGCATACAAGAACCTTAGAAGCCTTATTACACTACCAAAACAGGAAGGAAGTTAATGCGTGTCGCAGTAACCTCCTCGCTACTTGCAACTCGGAGAAAAAGGCCGGAGGAGGAAGTCTCTGTCTTGCAGCCTTATATTAATGAAGATATTTATTCTTTATCAACAGCAGCTCGTCGGGTTAGCTACCAGATAGAATACATTATCTTCTGGACGGGCCCCTCAAGGAAGAAGCTCTTAGGCCTTACTAAACTAACAGTGCAGGAACGAAGTCAAGCTACTAGTAAAGCATTCAAAGCGACATAAAGGCATTTCATATAGCTGTCAAAGTGAGCAACTCCATGCTGATTCTGCCCGATTTATCTCATGAATTTCTGCATCAACATATATATCTACACCTTCTCGATTGATTGAGGGACCCTAGCCGGTGAAGGAGCCCTATCAAGTAAAGGCCGGGAATAGGTTTCAGCATGAACCGGTTCAAAAATCCTTGATGCGGGATCCGATCTAGTAGCAGGGGGCCTTTCGATGAAGCCGTTGCTGCAGCAGAAGTGGACTCTTTTTTTTATGTCGATTCAGCAGCCTATGTTTATGATATACTACTAGGGGAGCACCTACTAGCTAGAGCTAGGCTAAGGGATAACCTACTCAACCTACGTTGGAAGGACTTATGGGAGAACTAGGAAGACTTGGAAATTCCGTCGAACCCTCAAGCACTTTCAGTAAATTAAGGAAATTTAGAATAGTTGTCCTAACAAGAAGAAAGGGCGTCCCTTACTCCATTCCTGACTTTAGCAAGAATTGAGGGCAGGAAGATAGCTTTCACTGGCCTTTGGACGGAAGAGAAATGGCATTAGAGCCCCTCTCTCTCAGAACAGAAGAGAAGAACCACAGGAATGAGGAAACTCGTAGAGGAAGATTGATTCGAGCAGGCAGCAATACAGCATCGGCAGCTTACTGACACTCATACTGCCAATCAGCTATTACCTTCTGGCTTTCTCTTCTAGAAACGGAGCTTGAAAGAGCTAATTCGTTCTTAGCTGTCCTAGCTTCTTAGAAACATACTAAAGGGAACTACCGGACGATGTTAGATAAAAAGAAAGCAGAAGATCGTCCGCTGCATATCATCCGCTGCGCTTATCTTCTGTTAGTTCAATAGCCTAGCTTCCTACTAGCAACTCGGTCAGATAGGAATGCCAACTAGCTGCTAGGAGAGAAAGCGAAAAGAGCTCCTAAGTGGAAAACTCGCAAACTTAAGAGACGCGAAAGAGCCATTAAGACAAGTTCATCTTCTTGCTCAGCGCTAATTGCGAAAAAGAAATTAGGCAATTCAGAAACAGAAAAAGTATGAAAGAAGCCAGTTTGATCTTGATCCTTGTGGTAGACTCTCAACTTCAGTGGAGAAAGAACATAAGTGCCTTCCAATACTGATTGCTGAAGTTCTTTGACCCGGTCTTCGCCAAGAGTAGGATACCGAAAACGTAACGCTAAAAACGAATTTCCAACCTCGATAGACAGCTGAGACAAAGAGCACCTTTCCATAGCAATTGCTTTCTTTCTGATCTTCTAGACTGGTTCTTTCTGAATGAGGCCCTAAGGCTATCTTCTTACAAACGAGGCAGAGTACATCTCAAAGTCAGAAGAAAGAAGTAAAGATTGCATCCCCTCAAGCAACAAAAACATAATCTGAAGTTAGAGGGAGTTAGTTCCTTACCCTTTTCCCAACCACCCGACCATCCGCTCTTGGCCTTACTATCCGATTGTTGCTTTAGCCGCTGCGGTTGTTAACATGACTATAAGAAAAATGGATCCAATCAAGAGTGCTCCTTTACGATTATGTTCCGCTGGTGAACTTCTCGCTTCAGAGGTTCCTTCTTGTTTTGCTTCTTCTAGTTTCTCAATGACGGCCTTAGCTACCTTTTTCAAGGATAACCGATTTGTTTGAACTTGAAGGATTGATCGAAAGATTTTTCATCAAATCACTTACGAAAAAAGATGAAATGGTGTACCTTATTATAGTAGCCGAAACAGCGGATTCCCCTGCTACATTACAATACCTGCTTTCGGTTATTTAACGGAATCAAAGATCAGTGATTACCGGAGTTTCCGCTGCCGCTGTGAGTTTTGATTTACGCTTGTCAATTCAATTGTGTAAATGCTATTTCAAAAGTCTCACTACTCATCAGGTCCAAGGCAACAAAGGCCACCATCAAGATGGCAAGGGTTGCTGCCCTTTCCTTACTAACCGTACTTTGCTTCAAATTCAGTGGGTCGAACTCAGGCATGTCCTTCAGCTCTGGATTCAGAATTGCCGCCACTTTTCGATGTAGTTGATCCGGGCATTGGCAGGCATCTCCCAGCTCCTTAGTGGAGCATACTCCCGACATGGTTTCTCTAACATAATGAACCCAATCAGTGCATAGGCTGTACTTCGGGGTTAAATCGATGAGTTCGGGTAGATAGAAAGACCAAACCATAAAGCCAATGAGTAAAGAAAGAAAAAGAGAGAATAAATGCCATTTTCTTTTCGTCAACAAAAGATTCCATTGTTTCATAAAAAGTTTCCTTAATTCGAGAACTGTCTATGGTTGCATCTGCTAAGCTCACCGGTCTTTCCGGTTGAAATGAAGAACCACTTCTCCTTCGCCACAGTAGAGATGCCGGATTTGATCCCATGGTGAGAGCTGACACCAGAGGCCAAATAGGAGGAGCAAGGATTGAACCTTCCAGTACTAATCTCTCCTTCTGGGGAAGACCCTTCATCTTACCAGGGAGCCGGCCGTGCTCTTGCCCGAGTGGTGACTTCTTTCGCGAGTGAAAAGCTCCTTTCTTCCTTGCTTTCAAAGTGAGGGGTTTCGGCATTCAAAGTCAAACGATTCTTTAGATTCTCGAGGAACTGGGCAAAAGAGGGAAGGAATTTACGCAAAAGCGGTGTAGCCTTGAACCGCTGACTCGGAACTATTTAAACACTATCTTTCCTGGGCTCTGAAACGGAACCCCCTCTCATTTGTGTTTCCAACTTCTAGTCCCAAGGCCGACAGAGAGAATGAAGCGGGGAGGACAGCCAATCTCTTATATCTCTCCTTTCAACAGGCTACCGGTTTCTTCTAGCTGAGATGGGATGTCTAATCCACCGGTATGCCTGGCTTCATCCCTTCATCCGGTTTCTCCTCCGGTCCGAACCACCTAGATTAGGGATTTGCAGCTTGGTTTGGTATCGCGATCCTTGCATCATCTGATCTCGACCGGGTTAACTCCTAAATGAAGGCAGTGAGCATCGAATAAGCCAATTGACCGTCTGTTTACAGCAAATCAAGATTAGATGGACAAAGAGAGCGAATATCCGAGTTGAGGGCAACCCCTTTTGATTAACTTGCCTAGAAGCTCCATTCATGCCCACTTCTATTCCTAAGAGCCCATCATTCTACTCAAAAGAGGACGGAGGCTACTTTCGGGACATTGGTTGCAGCGATTTGTAGACCAATAGCAAAAGCAGCAACGATTCGATGCTCTCAAGCAGACGGCTTCCTTCCTCCAACTCGTAGATTCACTATGTCAGTTCCTTTGCAAACAGCAGGCTTAGCAGCTCCTGAAAGTGAAAGTCTTATTGCAGCTTACGATGCTTCGCTTTCAATGGATGTCACTTCCTTTGCGCACCCTATTCGTATAACAACCCCTTTTGATTAACTTGCACCCCTTCTTCTTGCAAAATGGGCATATAAAGAAAGATAGGTGCCCCGAGCGGAGCTTGAATAGATAAGATAGGGGCAACCATCAAAGCGCTAAGCCCCTTACTCTTAGAATTAGAACGGGTTACACACGCTTCAAGTTTCGCCTTGATCGATACCTTGCCTTACCGCCTTAAGATAGAAAGAGCCAGTGCCATCCCCGCTTCCTCCTTTTCGGCCTAATCCGCTATCTTATCTGCTTCTGTTTTAGGCATCTAGATAAGAAATGTCAGTCCCTTGTCCGATTCTGTTCAAGCCCTATCAAGCCCTAGTTGAATATCTATCCAAACCTCCCTCACAGTTGGGATTCAAGTCTTATGGCTAGCAGCTGCTCCTTTTATGCCCCTAGTGTCAGTTGTTCGTGGCACTTATTTCATTCTCATGGCACTTGCCTTACCCAGCGTCGAAGTGAAGTTCTTTGTCCTGTTCTCTTATTGGCATCTAGTCTAGATCGATTTCTAACAGCGGTAAGCCCGATAACAGGGAAAAAGGCAAAAACACTAGCTGATAGAGATGGCACAACTCCTTCTTCCTTCTCTGTGCGTGGCGTGGGTGTGGCTATTGATCGGATAATTGTTGTTAAAGAAGCACCTTCCCTTCTGAAAAGAGCTGAAGTAGCTTAGACAGGAGATGCAGCGCTTATGCCTGCAACGGAAAGAGCATTTGCGTATACGACATCTCATTCGGAGTGGGGATCACTCCTTTGGTTCAATGTAGGCTATCTTTCTAAAGAGTGGTTTTGATACCCTCTCGTCACTCCCTTGCTTGACAGTGAGGGAATCCTAAGTACGTCATTTCACCAACTTTCATTAATGCCTTCCTGCACTGAAAGGGGGGAAGCATCCAATTCCATGCCTCCCCCCCTATTGAATGGAGTTGCCCTATTATTAACATTTTCTGAAAGAAGTCCTTCTCTAACAAATCTACCAAGGAAAGATGCCACAAATCGGATTCTGTAACCTACTACCTTCGGGTTACTTTCCTTAATCCCAGAAGTGACGGAACTCTCTTCCCTTCCGAAAAGAGCTAAATCGACTGGGGATCTTAGCAGCATCGCTTATTCCTCCAACGTCTTCTTCTTCTTAAATAGCAATAGCATCGGAGTCGTTCACAAGAACTGCCTATTCTATTCCGAAACCTAGAAAGCGAGAAAGAGAAGTCCTTTAATTAAGCAGAAGTGATCAACGAAGACCTAAGAGCGGATGGCGAATCCTTTCTCTCTTGGCTTGGGTTTACCTATATTAAAGAGATGGGCCTTGAGCCTGATCTTTCTTCTTTATCGCCAGGGTAGGCCTTGACTTTTGCCGGGGACTTTGTTGCCGGGTCTCCTCCCCTACTTCTCTTTCTCCAATAGCTCCTTTTCCTCACAGACTAGGGGATGAATCTCTAGACCTAAAAGCAGTTAGTTAAAGCACTGCTTTCCTTTGCTACCGGCTTCTTTCAGTTCTAAAGTCAATCAAGAGGCTAAACTCGATCTATCTTTCCGGCCGAGACAAGCTCTCCTCACCTGGGGGTGACTGAAGGATATTCTGATGAAAGATAGCAAGCTCTGAACCAAAGCGAATTCTTTTCTCTATTGTACCCTCATCGACATCTCCTTACGCTGATTCAATAGCAGCTGGGTCGTGAACAAGAGCTGAAACACGTTCAAGCTCAAAGCTACTGGAACTTAAATAAACAGGCATACTCTATTCTATTTCTTTCTACTCTCGAGTTACTGGCTTTCCTTTCGAGCAGACTAAGAAGAAGAAGAAGGTAAGGTAGCAGCTACGACTTCTTCCTTCTGGGCTTACTTGCCAAGTCCAATAGCAACGGATTCTGTACCAGCAAACCATATTTAACCGGGTGTTCCCTCTCCCTTCAGTCGAGCTCCTTCGGACCCTCTCCCTAACCACAATTCTCCATTTTCGCGGTTAAAGAGATGCTTAGTATACATAGACCACATACGGGCGTACCGTACGCTCCGCGTGTGATCTAATCTAGAGAGTACCTTGAATCCTGCACCACCAATACGGCATAATGTCGAGAATCTTTGTATATTATACTTTAGATTCAAGGCCATCAGACCATAAGGGTGATAGAAGTTCATTAGGGCTCTGACTGAGACAGGTGATAAATCTGTACTCAAGTCACGAGTCCGGTACTTCTTAGCAAACTCACCAGCACCAGTATCAGATACTAAATCTTTCTGTAATGAAATCTTCACTCCCAACCGGCCTAATGAAGTCTGGTATACTGAGGCAACCTCACTGTCACAGATGATAACATCATCACCAAGGACAGCATATTTCTCAAATACACTGCCCGGATGTACTTGTTGTGCACACCACCATATTAATATGTGGTGAGATAAAGCAAATAAGGGCCAAGATGCATGATAGCCTAAGGCTGTCCATCTACAAACGAAATGGTGCTATTCTTGCGCTTAACAAACGGAACATCAAAGATGTTCGTTGCAAGCGCCGAGTTAACAACACTCGATGCAAAAGACCGATCGAATAGGTTAACCATAACTTCAAATAACAGTAGCAGTGGCCGCTGTTAAGTCAAATGAATAAACTAAACGGTTACCAACTAGCCTATCAAGAGGTTGTTCTTGATTAAACGTCCCATCCATTGGGATTGTCTTAAGAACCTCCGCCAACCAATCATGGATCGGTTTTAAGAGCCTCTGATTGACATAGTTACCTATGGCAAACACGCGTCTTTTCCCTCCTCCCTCTAGGGACGATCCTAGTCTCCCAGTAACTGGCGCAAGACCAAGTTGACGATAATGCGGCAACTTTGGACAAACAACCCGTTCAAAGAAATCTAAATCGATTCCACTGAAGAGCTTATTATTATGGTCCCGTGCATACCGCACTCGGTCCGGCCATCAAATTCCAGATGACCACTGTTCACCTCGAGAATGAATAAACTCAAGGAGGAACGTGTAACCAGACAATTCGAAAAGAAGGCTGGGAAAGATGATTGGACATTGCGAAATCGCTTGTCTTCTCGCTTCACCATACCCTCTTTCAAGAAAGTCTGATTCATCTGTTTAAATGTCGGTAGGGATTTCCAGGTCGGAGCCCAACTCACTCCTTGGTAGAGAGGAATTGAACTCAATCTAGGCAGATATCTGTCAACTAATGATTGAAGATTCATTTTCATGTCTCCAACCATCTGCTGAACTGAATCCAGATCAGCTGGGGATGTTATGCTCTCAAATAATGAGCGAGTTATCGGTTTCCCTAATTTCATCATTTTTGCAAGGGAAAAGAACGACAAGTACATCTTCACCAGAGTGCATTACGTTGACTCTTGTATATTTTCTTCGAAATTGAAAGAAACTTTTTCCTTATTATGAAGAGGAAGAGATACATAAACGAAGTCTTTGTGGCTCTTCAACATTTCACTTGCTTATCTATGCTCATTTTCCTAAAGTGTATTTTCAAGTCATTAAGTCTTTTTAGGTCTAATACGCACGAGAAGGACATGCACTTGAAAGATAATAGACAGCCTCCTCCCTCCAATGATGATGGCCCGTTCTTCTTCTCAGAGACTACTTGAACTGCCCGATTGACCGATGGCTCTTTAATGGCGGATTTGCCTGACCTTATTTCTTTCTTCAGAGGAAACTAAAGGAGTCATCACTTCAAGTGAAGGCGGAAGAGAAGACTGGAAAGCCGGAGTCAGCCAACCGTGGTGAAAAGGCGGCAAGCACAGATGAGAGGGACATCACTGAAGAGCTTAACTGACGAGCTATTTTTGTGATTAGCGCTTCTGCTCACTGGCTAGATCGGCCTTACTTTTCTAGCTGTACCTTTGCTAACTCTGCCTGTAAGGAAGTTAGTCCATAGCGCTTACTGGGCCAAAGCATTTAGAAATCGCCCGTCGATTGAGAGGTGGAATCAAAAGCACAATGGGAAGTGGGAGATAGGCTTGGAGACAAATGGTACTTGGGAGCTGCGCCGCTTTAAGAGGAAACCCGGGAAAAGCTTAACCTCAGCGTACCAAGGTCTGGGGCTGAATCCGATCCAAAAGAGAAAGAGCTCTGTTAGGCAAGGCCAAGTGAGAAATTCTCTGATTCTGACTGAGATCTTTGTCCTACTTCTCACCCGGCTAGCTGCTGAATTCAAGTAGTTGACTTGACCGGAATCACAAGTTTTCAATGATACCGGCAATTGGGAATCTCAGTTGATGAGCCTGGCAAACGGAGCTACGAAACTAAGCAGCATACTTCGCCTTTAATACCTTTTTAGTCCAGTCCTGCTGCTTGTACGGAGTACGAATAAGGGGGCTGCCCAGTCTCAAACGAAAGAGAAAGCTACGCCTCCAACCCCTCATTTGGAATTATTGCTACCCACTGCACTTGAACCACTGATGCTACCATTGGTGCCTCTGCTTCCTGTGCTTCTTCAACACAGAGAAAGGCAGATTGCTTGAGTTGTTAGCCCCAGGAAATTCAGATTGTTTGCCTTATTTTCTTTCTGGGGAATGCTTTACTCTAACATCGGCTTTTCCGATCGGTTTTTTGGCATCGGCTGGAGACGAAGACCGCGCCCCAAGCCTTGAGAACAGAGCGAGCCTTACCGCGCCTAAAAGAGAGGTATGGGTTCCAAGGGGTTAAGGAGAATAGGGCACTCTTTATTAAAATGAAAAGAAAAAAAAGAAGTCAAGGACTTGACTTCGGTCGTAGGTTGAAAGTCAAGAAGTAGCTGCTCTCCTAGATGCACGAATGAGGATATAGAATAGAACAAGGTAATCCGCAAGTATCGAAAGAGCAGGTAATTCCATGTAAGGATGAGAAAGAGCTCTGTTAGGCAAGCAGTAGGGGTTTGGGGAGATCCCCAACCAAGGTAGCTCTTGTTTTTTCTTTTTTAGAATCTTTATTATATTCTTAATGACTCTACTTCTTTCATAGCATAAGAGTTCTCCGAAGGTTTTGAATTCTTAGTTGTTAACCAGTCCGTAGGGGGATTGAGGGGGAAGATGTCGATGATATACTATTAAGTTATAAAGGTAAGTTCAAACCTGAGGGTACTGTAGACAGATACAAAGTTCGTATGGTTGCCAAGGGATACACCTTTCTAACTTATGGGCTTATGGTGTGGATTTCTTTGAAACATTCTCTCTAGTGGCCAAGTTGAACTCTATCCGAGTTCTTATTTCAGTTGCAGTTAAAAAGCCTTAATACTCACCATGAGAAAGGCCACCCTTTTGAAGGGCTCCGAAATCTATGCTCATTAACTGCGTTCGGGTCCTCTCTAGGAAAGCAGGTATGCTATGCCGCCTTTACAAAAATTGATACACTTCTGATGCCAGTTCAGGCCTGATCAAAGCAACACATATGATAGAAGTCAACACGATGATAAAGACTTCCTTCTTTCTTGCCCCGTGCGGAGTCTCGGGGAACTCTTCTGCAGCATCCAGAAAAACTTCATTCGAATTAGTACATGCCTCCTGAATAGACTTTTCGGGGACAAAAGGAGTGATTGGGGGTTCATGCAATATGTTATCAAATAGAACATCTTGGATTCCTTCTGGTAGTTGCGCCCACAAAAGGAGGGCTCCAAAAAACAGACAGGGTGCTTTTTTTCTATACAGAATACTCGTTCTAGGTACTCGTACCCTCTCAACAATCAGATCCTTGATTCGGGATCCATGTATAAGGGCGTCAGTTGATCCTACTGCCTTTTCTGGTCTTATTCGATGAGCGAGACGATTGACTACAACTAAGTTTGGATCGGGGAACAGATATGTCGATGGTTGAAAGGCTAGCGAATACCATTCCATTCTTTCAGGAATTAGGCTTAGGGGGCCGACTAGAAAGAGCTAACCTAATTCGATTCCATTACCTTACTAGAGGAGCGGAAACAAGACAAAAAGGATCACCAAGGGGTTGAAAACCAACCCTAGTACTCCCTTATTAGATAGAGGTCTCTCGAGCCTTCTGATCTGAATCTCGAACACTACTTAGATAGATGTATGTCAATTTCAGGCATAAAATCAAATCAAACGTTTGATCGGTATCATGACCTGGGACCCGAAGAGCGTGTTCAACCCGCCTAAAAAGCCGTTCTTTTTTCTCTTTCGACCCTTATCGATGATTTTAGAATTTGAGCTTACGAGCCAACTGCCCCCCTTGTTCGCTTACATTCCCTCGGGCTAGGTTCAGTTGTTGAAACTCGGCCATCTTTCCCGTTCTCTCTTCCTGCCTCTATACACATATCTCCAACTCGGCAAGCTCATCTTCCCGAGGTAGAGTGGAATACACGAGCACTTCTTAATGCTTGCCTGAGACCATTCACCAGGTGATCCCTAGGTTGCAGCAGGGCAGTCCTGATTGAACTAACTAGTTGCTTAGCTAAACTCGTGACATGGTTTATTTATCAATGAACTGTGTATCAACGTTGTGCCTTCCTTGGCTAAATCCGAGGGAAGTGCTATGAGACCACTTTGCTGATAAAGGCTGTCCCCGCTTACTTACGTCGGACCGTACCTAATCGATCTGGTTCACTTACTTATGGTTAACCGCCTGTCATCGGAATATGAATAAAGTGGTACAACGCCCGAACCAGGATCTATACTTTGAACTAGACCCACCCCACTTAAAATGATTTGCCGTGCGGTCGTTCGCTTCATCTGTGCGTTCGGCACTTGCGCTTAACTTATTTGAAGTTCCATGGGTTAAGCGTAGGCCGTCGACCGTATCTTTTGTTGCGGGACAACCGCTCGGGTATTACTCTTCATGGCCGCTCTTTGCACTCTCACATCACATAGTGGTGTGGTGGTGTGCGGAAAGGGTTTATCCAGGTGTCCGCTTCACTAAGTACGCAGTACTTGGTGACGACGTAGTGATCGCTGACAGTTCTGTTGCTAAAGTCTATGAGGCAAATCTTCATCGACTGAATGTTAGTATCAGTTACCAAAAGTCTCTGATATCTGACTCGGGAGGTGCTGAGTTTGCGAAGCGATTTAGAGTGAAAGGGCTTACCAAGGACTTAAGTCCGGTATCGGCCCGATCGCTGTGCAACTTCTTTCATCCTTATGGATTGGTCGCTATTGGGCACAAGTATAAGTGTGCTCGATTTTCGACCCTCTGTAGGGTTGGAGGGATGGGGTACCGACAACGGTCTCGCTTAGAGACTCGTAGGTCCGCAAGGGCTGAACGTCTCTTCGTGATGTGGAATAAAGCTCTGTTTGGTCATGGCTGTCTAGAGCTGTGGCTAGGCCGAGGCCTGCCCTTAAGCCCGTATCTTCGGGGTGTCATCATCCAACTGTTAAGGAAGGAGATGAAACCACAAGATTCAAAATCCAGACGCACTTTTTTCTTGCTCCTGGGGTCAAAGACTTCCTTGAGTGGTCAATGCTTCGTGCATGGATGCGGGAATGGCTGCGTTATTGTCATTGGTACTATGGTACTGGATCCATGGGTATCCATTGAGGCCTTCTTTGATGCGCCAGTTGTGAATGTGAAATGGAAGGCTGATCGGAAGAGCGTTGAGCTCGTTCGATTCGGTCTTCTATGGAAGATTTTGGATTTGGTGGGTCAATTAGGTGTCTCTTTTAGGTGTCCGATCCTAGAAGATTCATCTGGATCAGAGAGATCTGGTCCATGGCTTCTTGGTGGAGTTGATGGCACGTCTTTCTTGGTCTCGCCTGTCGGCCTTTTCCAGCCGAAGGCGGGTAAGGGGGTTGTGGTTTGTGGGATTGTTAAAGATCCTTCTAAACCCGATCCCGCTTATATAACCGTTCGTTATAAGACTAAGCGATTGGCAGATGATCGAGAGAGAAGCGATTGACTGTCTGAGGAATGATGACTTGGCTAAGGGTGTAGGCGTGAAGGCAAGCTTCCTATTTTTAGAGGTCTTTAGTTGATTTGCCCATTTTTCTACGTTTTTTGGCATGTCATTATGATGATAAGAGGGGGTGATGAAAGATCTTGTCAAATGAGAAAAATGGCCTGATTATCCACTTTTGTCCGTAGCTCCTCTCTCAGAAAGACGTCAGAGACTGTACTGCCAGATTATCAGGAGCTTAGAGGCGAGGTTCATCTTTCTCTCAAGTAAGAAGAGTCAAAGGAGGCAGAAAGTAGATCTAGTCAATCTAAGACTGTTTCAAGAGTGGTGGAGCCCTTTGTTGTGGGAAGAGAATTGTCACAGGGCGATAGTTCTCAACAGTGTACAAGGTTCAACAGTACGAAGAAGGAGTCCTTGGAAGACTGGTCAACATTCACAACAAGGACGTACAGGAGAAGACGAAGGTCCTTCACAGTTGAAAGATGCTGAAGACAATACGGGACCGAAGCTACGGGGGTCGACTCGTATGTGGAAGCCGAACCCGAAGTATGAAAATTCAGCCTATGCAGAAGTGATGAAGGGAGAGGCAGTTCTTTCCAATACCTCCGAAGCGCTAAAAGAAAAGAGTGGAGGAGTTAGATCTGGTAGCAAAAGTGACAGCGATAGTACTTTGAAAAGGGGATTTACAATTCCATTTTCTTTTTTGTTATGTTTTCGTCAATAAGGAGGGCGAGATAGAAATAATGGAAAAAGCCTATCTCTAAGGCTAAGAAAAAGGAAATTGCTCCACCATTTATTTGATTAGTATAGTGGTATACTGTTAACTGACTGGTCGTAGGTTCGAATCCTACTTGGGGAGATCCATGGTTTGACCGGGCCTGTCCTTCTCCCTAGAATCATTCTCAGGATTGTTCAGCTTTCTAGCGGAATCGTCAAACAAAGAGAAGGATGTACTGACTCCCGTCCCAGTAGTCCGGAAAAAGATGGAAGTTTCTTGTCTCTGTTCAAAAAGCAACATTTCAGCCAGAAGTGTCGGTTGTTGTTAGTTAATGGACTTTCAATCGGAAGGAATTCATTTATCTTTCCTTTCGTTAGGCCTGCCGAAGCGTTCGAAAAGACTTCAATGGCTAATTATCAGTATGAATCACTGCTTATCTCCCGAGCTTTCAAGTAGCGTTTCCACCCACTTATTCCCTTACTGAATTGGGCTGTACAGGGCCTTATCATACGTGGAAGAATTGAGGACTGCCCCGGAAAACCACCCCAAAGCCAAGTCACTATGGTAACATACAGGTTGCTTTCCCTGCAACAACGCTGCTCCCACAGCCCCGAAGGAAGCAAGACTTACTGTACTGGCTCAAGATCCTCCGATTGCTTGAAAGATAACTGGAAGGGATCTGGTAGAATCCGCATGACAAAGATGATTCTCTAACTCATCTGCGGACCCTTCTTTAGCATTACCCCACACCATTTCCTCATTCTGATGAGTGCACTTCCGTAGAGGAGTTGCAATTGCAGGAGAATTCGAAATGTTCAGGTGGCACCACCAAAACTCCAACGTTCTTTCCTTACTCATTCCTCTGTAGGGCTTGGGTCTTGGCCACTTCATGATGGCCTCCACTCCGGATCTTAGTTGTCCTCCTCAACCAACATACCCTGGATATACTAAGGACTGGCGAATTCACACTTCTTCAAGTTCAGCCTCGTGCTTCAAGGCAGGCATCCGAAACAGATCTGGGACTTTGCACATGCTCTTCCCATGTCCCACTGAAAACCGGGATGTCGAGGATACCAATACAGAGTGATCAAAGTATGGCCGCCAGACATAACTCATCAGCCTCATGGATGGACACGATCCCTTACCCAACAAGCTTCAAAGTGCTATAAGTCGCGCGTTAGCCTATCTTGAGAAGGAAGAGATATAAAGGTTGGACAGCCGAGGTACCTTACTTCCCAACAAAAGGAGATGTCTAAATGTCATTAGATACGGAATTTGAAGATAGAAAGGATGGATCGATGGGGGGACCGAACCTTAAGCCGAGTAGAACGGAATAGTCGGAATAGAGAGAATAAGCTACTACGGATTGCACGCTTCTTTCAGGAGACAACTGAGGCAAGTAGCTAGTTGACTGTAGGTTTAGAGCACGCTAGGCTGTCTTCTCTTTGTAGTTGGGAGAGCTGGATGGCACAAGGGGTCTTTCTTTAGGAATTCTTAACTTGACTTGATAGGGCTCCATCTCCATAAGTTCTTGCCGAGGACTCGTCAGAACAGCCCTTCCCTTCCTTCCTGTGCTGGTAGTTTTCTAAGGCCAGTGAAAGCAGTCTTCTATAGGTAGTTACTACTTATCCTATGCTTATCTGCTTGTAGCTCTTAGTTGTAATTCATTTGATTTGAATCCTTACTACACGAAGGAGTAATCTAAGAGCAAGAGGGCTAACTACTATCCTGGTCTCCTATAAAGGCTTTGTTCCGTTAGGTCTTCTTGCCATATCGAAAAAGAGAGGGAGAAGGAACTAGCATAGAGGAGTTGGATCCAGGCTAAGAACTAAGGCTAGTTTTATGCTTAACACATTCAAATCGTATAACTACCACTCATAAGGACAGTGAGGTTTTGATCCCTATTATTAGCTTTTAGTGATCCAGTAGCTGGAAAGCTAGCAGCAGTCTCAACTAGAGCAGTTAGAACTCTTAGCCAAGCATGCGTCCCAACGAATACCAACAAGTGGAGTTAACGCTATATCTCATCCTTTCCTTAGTAGGGTTTATCCCTAAACAAAATACCGATTCAAGCCCCTTTACTAGGTTGGGCGAGTCTCACGATTCTCGATTTCTAAATATCTTAATTAAGAGATGAGAGAACCTGGTCGTGTGGTGCTGAACTTCTAGAGCTCTTTTTCGAATAAGAAAGCTTGTCTGTCTCTAATGCGAATGAGGAATGCAAGATAACAGAGTCGTTTCCGCCCAAAGGGTCCTCTACTGGACCGGTCCCCGGGGATGAAGTCAACTTGCTACTGATTGAGCATGAAGACAGTCTGCTTTGAACATGAATGAGACGTGCTATTAGAGAAGGGATCAATTGTTGTTTGGTCAAGCTACCACTGATGTGAACATGTGAATGAACATATGAACATGTTACACGCGTATATATGACACATGTGTAGCATCAGGGTTGTCAACGAGAGAAGGTTTCTTGGTTACAGATAAGACTTTGATTCTTCCTCAATATGATTTGGAACTCTCCTTTATCACAAGGCTAGCTCAAATGGTATTTTCAATCGTCTCTTTGATTTGATGCACTGAATCGTCTTCCCGAAAACGGATTGACCATGAATTCTGTAACAGAGGCGATGAATATCGTTACTATTGGGATATATATCTTTAATAGCCAAAGAGACAGGATACTAAGATTCCCAGTACAGTCCACTACTTGTCTTCCTCCTAAGAATAGTAAGAAAGCGAGAGAAGCTCACTGCCCTTGCTATGAATGACTTTTGAATTATTCATTCCTTAGCTAACCGGGAAGAGCCTAAATGCGCGAGCAAGAGCTTACCATTTTCTTTTTTAAAGGCAGTCGGGAAAGCCCTAAAGGTAAGAAGGTCTTTGTTCAAGTCAAGTTACTTAGCTTAGAGAAAGAAAACCGTTAGTGAAATGTCGGGAGATGCGTACAGTTTCGGCACTCGAAGAAAAGCTACTTCTTTGATTGTTCCGGGAAGTACTACTTGAAAGTCAAGCTCTTTGTTGCAAGCCAAGCAGAATAGAAGATAGAGGAAAGCGGAACTTTAGCTAGTAGACAAACGACTTTCGTTAGCAAGCGGTACTCTCATCGAGTAGGGCAAATCTCATACCCAATCGAAAAAAAGGTCTTGGAATCGACTTAGAGAAAACAACTGCTTTTCCGTTAGCGAGTACAGTTCAAGCGGAACTGAGACTTGAACCTGAGACTAAAGGTCAAGTGCCTACGTAACTATCCGGTCCGGTAAGTGAAAGAAAGAAGGCGGATAGCTAGCCTTAGTCTTCCTGTTGCTAAGCGCAAGGGTAAGACTATTTACAGATATTAAGACTCTTTCCTCATCTTGCTATTCCTGACCGAATGGAATTACGTAAGGGACGAACTTCTCTCACTATCAGACTATTAAGCGACCTGTAAAGTAAATAGTCTTTGTTCCTTCCCTCCGGCGTAAGGCAAAAGCCATCCCTCTCTCTCCCGCCATTGAGGTAAGCGCTGATATCAGGATCTGTCTTTCTGGGCTAACTCTGCCAAGATTCAAGATTCAATCCTAAACGCTCTCGGGTTTCCTCTTAAAGTCAGGATATCATCCCTTATTTCACTTACAAAGGGCTTGCCTCTTTCAATCAAGATCATCTGATCCAGGAGCGGGCTATTCTATTGATATTATGTATTTTCATTTATTCGAATAATGAGCCGCTACCCGATCTCGGATCCCGTAGGAAGGGGAAGCTCAATAACTGTATTTTCTAGTACAAGATTGAAAGAGGATGGGCGATGCAAGCGCAATACCAACATTCATTCTGATTGGGTTTCACAGTCCGAATCAAAGATTGCAATCCGACAAAGAACCTCGAATGTTGGGATTAACGGAGTTGAGGGACAGAAAGAGGTCCAGGATTGAAAACCTAATAGATAGAAGGAAGGGAAGGCCCGCTCATCATAACAAGGAGATTCGCGACTCACTTCCTCTAGGAGATCGGATCGAGAAAGAGCAACCTATTCAATTCAACAAAGCGGGAAGAATCCGGGGACAGGGATGGATCCCGCTTATTCACTGGAAGAAAGCAACAATCTCTTTTTATCAAGGGCAAGGTTTTGATTCTTTGCTCGCCTTTCCTAGAGATCGAACACTTTACCAAAGAGTGAAAGAACGTCTTCACAGGACTCCGTGCTTTGACCTTCCTTTTTGCTTTTCAACGAATCGGCTACCTTTGACACGTGGTTGGCTACACCAATTGAAGCTGGTGGGTTCACCTTTGACCTGTGACACATTGGTGAAATGACCTGCAGGCAATGAACGCTGATGGTTCGGCTCTTGATAGGGGGGGCTTCCAGAAAGAACAGCTTTTTTTCTTTCCTTTCTAGATCAGAGAGAGTCTCAGATTTCAGATTTATAAGCAGATTGATAACGAGAATGAATATGACTAGCCCGTGCCAGAGTGAAGTTCTTTCGCATGAATGTGACAAGCATAATCTTCAAACCCATAAATCATTGAATGAAAGGACTGCTCTTGAGTTCAGTTCATCTGTCCCCTGTTGGTAGGAAATCCATCGGACTGACCGGGGACATCTCCACTTCTAGGAAATCGGGCATGAAAGAGGCCAAAGCAAAAGAACTTGGGATGGGGACACCACCTTCTCGCAACTTCCAGCATCTCTCAATGGGGACAATCAGGAAGGCGCATCACCTCTTTGAGTTGGAAGAAATGCAAGGTTGCTTGCTTATTTATTTACTTGAGGGTCAAGACAAGCAAGGGTCGCCTTATTGTGATAGGGGGGCAGACGCTTTTGGAAAATCACAAATGGCACGAATGAGAAAGCAGCCAGCTGAGCTGGAAGACCAGGAAAGGCAGCACGCTTGGAGCCATATTCATGGGGTATTACTTAGGACGGACCTGAGACCATGACTTCGTCGGAATCGAGCGAAGAACCGAACCTATAAAGTGAAAGAGGAAGGAATGGGGCACATAAGACTGCACTGAACTAGGGAGATGAGACGGAACTTCCCTCCCAATCTCAAGGGAAGGGGCAGCCTCATATCCATTTAACTACACTCCTTCTTTCTCTCCATCTGTTGTTCTCTGGCCTTATCTGTTCATGGGAATCAGCCAGAGGGGATTTCTCGATCAATGATGAGGCTTTGGCACAGTTGTCACACAGAAGACGAAGACACAAGCACAAAAAGAAGAGTAGTTAGCACACGTAACTTGATTAGGAGAACCCTAATTCCCAGGTTAACGGAGCTTAACTGCCATTCTTTAGTCTTATCACACTAAACTGCTATTCCTATAAGAACGAGACGGAGCACGAGAACTCGAATTAGACTGCTGCGCGCCTTTCACTCTCTGTAAGGGATGAATTGTGACAGGGCGAAGCATAATCTTAGAGGCCCTTGACCGGGAGGAATTCTTAAACCTGGCAAGCTAACTAATTAGAAGATTCATTCTACGGAACTAAACTCAAGAGAAGGTACGATCACAGGGATTGTGGTTGTTCACGCTACCAGATGAGAAGAAGGAATTCTACCGAACTTTCTTAACTTGCTTCCTATAGACAGAGAGAGAAGACGCAGAAGAAGCAAGAGGAAGAAGCTGCAGCTAGAGTCTGCGTC